TTTTTTTTTTTTATCCAAAGAATTTTTCTTACTTTATACATAGGTCATCAATTCAGCATTGTAACAAAAGGGGTGAAATAGCCTTTAATTTATATTTTTCTAGTTATAATAGGGAACTCAAGTTTTTTTATCGACATGAGTGTTCTATATCGAAAATAACTTCCACCCCCCCCCCCCCCCTTTTTTTTGAAACAAAACTTTTTTTATTAACTATTAACCTAGTAGTAGAAAGAGTACCATGCTGCGTCTGGACTTCAAACGATTTAGCTTTAACCATATTCATGGTCCCATATTATTGGTTAATAGAGAATCAAAGTATATTTACCAATCAATCACGAAATGCTATGGTTCTTAAAGACGATTTATTAATTTATTCAAAAGTAATTCGCGGGATCATGCGCCCTTTCCCCGGTTCTAACGAAAAAAGTGCAGCTGGTTGGATCCAGCCTATTCTTGAAATAAACAACTCGCACACACTCCCTTTCCAAAAAAAATCAATACACCAAGCACTATGCTTAGATTTATTGGATTTGTTGCTAAAATATCGGTATTAAACCCGAAACTCCCAGCAGATGGCCAGTGACCTGCGGAAAGAAAAGAATCGGTTACATTTTTCATAGGATCTCCTCTTTAAGATAGACTAAATTCTCTATTTTTCGATTTTTTTTTATCTTCTCCCCCAAAAAATTCTATTGGATTAAGACGGGAAGTCATAACATAAATCAGGAGGGAAGGAAGAAAGTGAATAAGTATAATAATTCCTCATCCTCAAATTATTCCTTCCCATGGTTATGGTTATTGTCCCAACGAATAAAAGTAATTGTAGGAATTAACTCTTGATATAAATTTCAATTCGCACAAGCAAATATCAAGCCCAGAACAGTAAGAAAAACACATTTTTTTTGAGTATTTAGTATTCAGATGAAAGATTAAACAAAAGGATTCGCAAATAAAAGCGCTAATGCTACAACTAATCCATAAATGGTTAAAGCTTCCATAAAAGCCAGACTAAGTAATAAAGTCCCTCGTATTTTTCCCTCTGCCTCGGGCTGTCTCGCGATACCTTCTACAGCTTGACCCGCAGCAGTACCTTGGCCAACCCCAGGTCCAATAGAAGCAAGACCGACAGCCAACCCAGCAGCAATAACAGAAGCAGCAGAAATAAGTGGATCCATAATAAATTCCTCATACCAAAAAAAAAGGTTAATGATACTTAATGATCCAATAAACCAAAAAATTATGACTTAATTATTGCATCGAAAAGATTTATTAAGTCGAAGGAACTAAGAGATCCGAATTAAAGTATAATAGTATTGAAGATTGAATCATTAGAACTACTTCGATATCTATTTTGTAATTCCTAAATTCCTAATTTTTGTAAATTCATACGACTTTTGTTTTTCCATATCTTTATTAGTTATGAACCCTTTTTTTAATTCTTCATGCGATTTTTGTTGATTTAGTCTCTTTCTTCATTCAATTCCCATATTATAGACAAAAAAAGAATTCGATTTGAATACTTATTCAAAATTCACATTAAATGGAGTAAGTTCTATCTAAAAGATAGAACTAAGCTCAGATAGAACTAATTATAATCTCACATATACATGCGTTTCTTTCATAACGTAAACCAAAGAAATTGTTTTTCGAACCATCTTCAAATTAAAAAATTGAATTCATTTGAAATTGATTTTTCGTTTATTTTTAAATATTTATTTATTATTATTATTAAATTTTATTATTAAATAATTGATAATTTATTTTAGTTATTATTTAATTTCTTTAATATTTCTTAATATTTCATTTTTATTTCTATAATCTTGTTTTTTATTCATTTAAATTTAAATAAAAAAAGTCAATGATGACCCTCCATGGATTCGCCTATATAAGCCGCAGCTAAAGTTGCAAAAATAAGAGCTTGAATACCGCTTGTAAATAATCCAAGGAACATTACAGGTATAGGAACTACTAAAGGTACTAAAGAAACAAGAACAACAACTACTAATTCATCCGCTAGTATATTTCCAAAAAGTCGAAAACTAAGTGATAAAGGTTTTGTGAAATCTTCTAAAATATTAATAGGTAAAAGGATTGGAGTTGGTTGAATGTATTTACTAAAATAACCTAATCCTTTTTTAGTAAGACCGGCATAGAAATATGCTACTGACGTAAGCAAAGCTAAAGCAACGGTAGTATTTATATCATTTGTAGGTGCGGCTAACTCCCCCTGAGGTAACTCTATGATTTTCCAGGGTAAAAGCGCCCCCGCCCAATTAGAAACAAAAATAAAGAGAAACATAGTGCCAATAAAGGGAACCCACGAACCATATTCTTCTCCAATCTGAGTTTTGCTCACGTCTCGAATAAATTCAAGGACATACTCGAAGAAATTTTGACTCCCAGTGGGAATGGTTTGTGGATTTCGAACAGCTTTAATAGCTGAACCTAATAAGATAGCAATTACAACCCAAGACGTAATAAGTACTTGGCCATGGACTTTAAAACTTCCTATTTCCCAATAGAAATGTTGGCCCACTTCCACACCAGATAGATCGTAGAATCCTTTTAGTGTGCTGATGGAACATAATAGAATATTCATATAGCCCTCTGAAACAAATCAAATTTGAATAAGGAATTATTTTGATTCAACCATCTCTTTTTCAAGTTGCCCACTTGAATTGTATTTTTTTTATAACAACTAATCACATAAAATCCACAACGATTTTTATCATATGTTTTATGTTATTTTTATGTTATACGATTCAGGAATAGAAAGCGATTACATAAATCTCGGGAATTCAAAAAAGAAATTATTTATTTTATTATTAATCTTATTATTATTATTAATCAAGGATTTCGTATATAGCTAGAACGTCCCTCACAAATTGCAAATACTAATTTGTTAAGAATTAACCGAATTGAAGCTATAGCGTCATCATTCGTTGGAATCGAAAGATCTGCGAGATCCGGGTCACAATTTGTATCAATTAAACAAATCGTTGGAATTCCCAAAATGATACATTCTCGGAGAGCTGTATATTCTTTTTGCTGATCAACGATTATTACAATATTTGGTAACCCCGTCATATAGTTAATCCCACCCAAACATGTTTGCAAGTGGGATAACTGTCTCTTCAACACGGCCGCATCTCTTTTCGGAAGACGGGTGAGCCCCCCCGTCTTTTGTTCGATTTTCAGGTCTCTGAACTTATGAAGTCTCGTTTCTGTAGTGGCCCAGTTCGTTAAAATACCACCGAGCCATTTTTTATTAACATAATGACACCGAGCCCGTATAGCAGCTCGTGCTACTGAATCAGCTGCTTTATTTTTGGTACCAACAATTAAAAATTGTTTTCCCTGACTTGCTGCATCAAAAACTAAATCACAAGCTTCTGATAAAAAACGGGCAGTTTTAGTAAGATTTGTAATATGAATACCTTTACGTTTTTCAGAGATATAAGGTGCCATTCTCGGATTCCATTTTCTAGTACCATGACCAAAATGAACTCCGGATTCCATCATCTCTTTCAAATTAATGTTCCAATATCTTCGTGTCATTTCTCCTACGCCTTCTCTCTCTCTCTTCTTGTCTTATTAAAAAAAAAAGAGAAACGAGGTACCCTGAACAAAATTGTTCCGATGGAACCTTATTCTTTTACCGGAGATTTTCCGTTTCTACATGAGCTAAGCCGTTAATATTCTTCTATTCGTTAGTATCTTTATTACATTACTACTATACTATTAATAGTAACAAACCCTGTGCATATGACCAAAATAGTGAAAACTTAGGAATTATGAAATCCTATAAATAAAGGATTTTTCTGAGGGATCATGCAAATTCCTTGAAATGAAAGAGGAAGAATCAAAAAATTCTCTGTGGTAGAACAAAATATCTCTCACTTCCCCCAAAAATAAATTATTATTTTTTGGTTTCAAATAAATGGTATTATGTTGCCGTGAAAAGCGCATTAATCCTTTGAATCCGGTACCAACGGGTATCATACTCCCTATAACAACATTCTCTTTCAAACCTTTCAACCAATCGATACGACTCCTGAGAGCAGCTTTTGCTAAAACTCGAGCAGTTTCTTGAAAACTAGCTTCAGATATGAAACTTTGAGTATTAAGAGATGCTCGAGTTATTCCCAATAATATGGCTTGGTAATAAATCGCTTCTTCCAAAGCGCGTCCTGCTCGTTCCGCTCGCAACAATCCAATAAGTTCTCCAGGTAAAAAAACATTAGACATTCCATCTTCGGAAACCAACACCTTTGATGTTATTTGACGTACAATAATTTCTAGATGTCTATTATGGATCTGTACCCCCTGAGATCGATAAACCTTTTGGATCTTATTAACCAAAGAGATCCGACTTTGCACTATAGTTAGCTCAGCACCAATCAAAAATGTCCAAGGAATTCCCAGAATTCGTGTTATACGCGCGTTCCAACCGTCAACTCTTCTTTCTAGGTTCATCGATATTGAATCAATTGAGCGCACTTCTAACACTTGTTCCACTTTTGGCAGGCCCTGGGTTATATCACCCGATCTTGATTTTTCATATATAAATGTAACTAATGTATCGCCTTCGCAAATGATTTTTCCATAATGACCATGAAGAGTTGCTCCTGGAGTGGTCAAATAAGGATTAGCGGATCTTATTACTAGCGAGTCGACTTGAACAATTATAACTTGACCCGATTTTAGGTGTGGTCCGTTTTTGGCTATACATAGATTTTCAAAAATAAGCTGTCCCAAGCAAATTATTGTGGATCTTTCTTCATCATAATTATGATGAAGAAAATCCCAATTCAAGTTGAATGGGTTCAAAATGATGTTACTGCACGGATTGGGATTATAAACTCCCCCCTTTTCATCCATTAAATAATATTTACTTTGAATTACTTGAACAGTCCGTTTTAAATTGTCAAGCTCAAGTTTCAAATAGTTAGTTAATGAGATATGATTATGAGTTATACAATGGTAAAATAAATAAGAAGAAAAAGTCGAAATTTGAAGAGCTGTTCCTAAAGGGCCCAACGAATTCCTAAGTAAAAGGAGAGGATCTCTTTGAATTCTTTCTTTTATCACATTGTTGAATGGACCCATTCGAAAACAATTAGGTGATGATAAAATTATCGAAGATTGGAATTCCTTATTTCTATTCAATAACGTACTAGTAGTTCCTTGATTTTGTCTAAGTGATTGTTGGATTTTTGCCTTGAGATAAAATGGATTTTTATTGGTATTGGCCCACTCTGACGCATTTTCATAGATGAATCCAGAACTTGAAGAATCATTCCTTTTTCGGATATACGAACGATGAGATTTCACTAAGTTGATTCGTAAGAAATCTCGAATCAGACCTTTTGTACTTACTTCAACAAAATAGGGATGAGCCTCCTCAACAAAAGCACTTTTTTTTTCTTGGGCAAAATCCAGGACTAAACAAGTGCGAATTAATTGAATACTTGGGTCAGAAATTCCCAAAATGGGTTTGCCATACTCGTAAAGGATATAGTTAATAACTCGAAGTTGCGGGGTTTCTCTTTCCTGCAATAGATCTTGAGGGAAAAGTGTTGGTAAATTTAGACCATCTGCTATTTCATATATAATTACGGGTCGAGCCAAAATAAAATACTTTTTCTTGGTAGGTGTAATTCGTTGGACATAGATCCAATTTTTCAAACTTTTGGACTCCTTCGTCGAGTTTTTTTTTACCGTTCCTGGCGGTATCAAGATTCCACTGTGTCGGGATATCTTATCTGTTTCTCCAGGAAAATGGATATCTCCAGAAAATATTTTAAGTTCAATCTCTCTTTTTTTTTTCTCCACTCGGACCAATCCGCCTACTTGGCTTCTTATATTTAAAGCAATTTGTGTATCCACTCGAATGATACTATCGTTCCGTACCATTATGGAAGAGGATTCGGGTAAAAGATGGACTTCCTCGGGAATGAAAAAAAAAAGATCTATTTTCATTTTGTCTTTTGGCTTTAATTCTTTGACTCCTCGATATTCAATCAAATCCTCTTTTTTGAGGACTGAATACACTCCTATAGTCCCATATTTAGTGATTCCTGAACTCTTTTTTCTGTATTGAAGATCATCGAAATAAGCTAAAATACTATTTCTACGAAAAATACCATTTATAGGTATTTCAATCGAGATATTGGCAGGGGATATTAGCTCTTTCTCACGTTCTTGAATCAATTGGAATGGAATGATGAATCTATTTCTTCGTCTCTTTGCCAAAAAAGAATAACTCTTGTGGAGAGTCGCGGGATATATGAGATTACAATGACTTGTACATATAATTCGATTAAACTCTAAAGAATCGGAAATCTTACCTGTGTTTTTACCAGAAAGATATGAACTAAAGAATTCGCATCTAACTTGATCTTGATTAGTATTTACTGAAAAGTTCGAAAGAAATCTTCCTTCGCCAGACAGAGACTGAACTTGATCTTGATGTATTGAAAAAGAGACTGCACTGGATCTGTACGAACCCCCTTTTAATATCCATAAATGGCTTGTTCTTGGTAAGAGATGGACGTTACTATATGCAAATTCAGATGTATGGTACACATCAGTACTCCAGTGGATTTCTCCTTCGGAGTCGGAATAGATATGCTTTCGAACCCTCTCTTTAAAATTCAAAGTGTATGCTCCCGCGCGAATCTCAGCAATCACTTGTTCTGATTCTACGTATTGATCGTTTTGAACTAAAATAAAACTTTTTTCTGGAATAGTGACATTATGGAGAATATCTTCACTTTCAATAGTTACATACAAGTCTATATAACATAGAAAGGCTGGATGCCCATGGCGTGTACGTGTGGGATGAACCAAATCCTCCTTAAATTTAATTTTCCCATTAGAGGGGGCTCGTACATGTTCTGCAGTACCCCCTGTGAATACTCCGCCGGTATGAAAAGTTCGTAATGTTAGTTGAGTACCCGGCTCTCCAATAGATTGACCCGCAATAATACCTACAGCTTCTCCTAATTCAACCAGGTCGCCATGGGTAGGACTTCGGCCATAACATAATCGACAGATCCAAGATGCACTCCGACAAGTAAAGGGGGTTCGAATGTATATGGGTTGCGCTCGCAAAGTTATGAATCGATTAATAAGTCCAATCCCAATATCTTGATTTCGAACGGCGATGCAGCGCGAACCCATATATATATCGTCTGATAATACACGACCAATTAATGTTTGTATCAAAATTCGTTCCGACATTATTCTGTTTTGAGAACTCACAGAGATCCCTCTGCCGGTACCACAATCTGTTCTACGTACAACAATGTGTTGAACTACTTCAACAAGTCTACGCGTAAGATACCCAGCATCTGATGTTCGTACAGCAGTATCCACAACTCCTTTGCGGGCTCCATAGCAAGAGATAATATATTCTGTTAAAGACAGTCCTTCGCGTAAATTGCTTTGAATGGGTAAATCAATCATTTGTCCTTGTGGATCCGACATTAATCCTCT